CATCCCTTGATCCACTACTGCACGAATAGCGGTTCCTGCTGCGGTTTGGGCAGCAAACGGCGTCCCTCTTCGTGTACCCTTGAATCCACAAGTGCCGGCGGAGGACCAAGAAATAACCCGACCCCGTACATCCGTCACAGTCACAATGGTATTGTTGAAACTTGCTTGAACATGAATAACTCCTTTTGGTATTCTACGTGTATTCTTACGTGAGCCAATACGTACATTCCTACGAGAACTGGTTTTTGTTATAGTTTTGGCCATATTTTATTATCTCATAAATATAAGTCAAAGATATATGGATATCTACATTTCATGTCAAAATAGATCCTTTTTTTTATACATCGGGTCTCTTTTAAATTTCATTTATATTTATTAACTTTTCGAAAGATTATCCCTGTCTTTGTTTATGTCTAGGGTTGGAACAAATTACCATAATTCGTCCTCGTCTACGGATCAGTCGACATTTTTCACAAATTTTACGAACAGAGGCTCTTATTTTCATCGTTGTCATTCCTAAACTGAATTCCGAATATACTTATTGGAAGAAACTAAATTTCTTTCAATTTGAACCCTAGTGATCTCTATAAAAGGAATGTTGAAGTTGAAAAAACTACCTAATAATTCTAATCTTTGTTGCGGAGTCTATAAATTATACGTCCTCTAGTGGAATCATAACGACTTACTTCAATTTTGACTCTATCCCCCGGTAGTATACGTATAAAACTGCGCCGGATCCTTCCGGAAATATAACCTAGAATGAAATCTTCATTATCTAAACGAACCCGAAACATACCATTTGGAAGTGATTCAGTAATTAAACCTTCATGAATCCATTTTTGTTCTTTCATTCCATGCAAAACCTCCTTAACTTAAAGTATCAACTAATTAATGTAGGAGGAGTGAGATTAAAAACCCGTCCTTTCTCTTTTTCTTTTTTGTTTTGTGAAAAACAAAAAAGAAGTTTCGAAAAAAATTCGGATATCAGAAAGATTACCATATATAACACAAAATTTCTCCTCCGATTCCTTCTAGTCGAGCCTCTCGGTCTGTCATTATACCTCGAGAAGTAGACAGTATTACAATCCCCATTCCGCCTAAAATTCTAGGAATTTGTTGATAGTTAGAATAGATTCGTAGACCCGGTCGACTTATTCGTTTTAAATTTAAACTAGTTCTATCGAGCCCTTTTCTATGTCGTAGGGTTAAAACCAAAAAATATTTGTCGCTTTCTCGATGTTTCCTGGCGTTTTCAATAAAACCTTCTCGTAAAAGTATTTTGATAATGTTTTTGGTGATATTAGTAAACGGTATTCGAATCGTTCCTTTTCTATTCATAGCAGCATTTCGTAGAGAGTTTATTATGTCAGCAAGAGTATCCCTACCCATGATAAACTAAAATTATTGTTGCCTCTCATTTTTTATATTGACATGCTCTTTGGTCTTTTTTTTTTTTTAATATATGCGTCAGACACACAAAATTTACTAATTAATTTCATCTATTTCATAATCGGGTTCCTTCAAATTGTATACTATAACTATATCGCATACTCTTCTTCTATCTTACTTCTATCTTATAATACCTCGGGTGCTAGTGAAACTATTTTAGTGAAATTTAACTGTCTCAATTCCCGGGTGATCGCACCAAAAATTCGAGTTCCTTTCGGATTTCCTTCTTGATCAATGACAACTGCAGCATTGTCATCATATCGTATTATCATGCCATTGTCGCGTTTGAATTCTTTACAAGTACGCACAATTACAGCTCTGATCACTTCTGATTTTTCTAGGGATGTATTTGGTAATGCTTCCTTGATCACAGCAACAATAACGTCACCAATTTCAGCATATCGTCGATTACTAGTTCCTATGATTCGAATACACATCAATTCTCGGGCCCCACTGTTATCCGCCACATTCAAATGAGTCTGAGGTTGAATCATTTTTTATTTTTAATCTATTCTTGGAATACAGCCAAAAAGCGAAGTAAAAAAAAAGAGATATTGTTTGTCAAAAAAAAAAAATAAAAAAATTTGCAATTTTTTTTATCCCCAAAAGCCCTTTTCTTGGGTTTGGGTGGGTTTTACATTCTACATTTCTATACCGAAATAATGAATTGAGTTCGTATAGGCATTTTTGAAGCCGCTATTGAAATAGCTTTTTGAGCTATATTTTCTCCTACTCCGTCTATTTCATAAAGTATTCTACCTGGTTTCACGACAACTACCCAATATTCAGGAGATCCTTTCCCCGAACCCATACGTGTTTCTGTAGGTCTTACCGTAACCGGTTTGTCTGGAAATAAACGTACCCATATTTTTCCACCGCGGCGGACATTTCGTGTCATTGCTCGCCGACCCGCTTCTATTTGGCTAGATGTAATCCACGCGGGTTCAAGTGCCTGAAGAGCATATCTACCGAAAGAAATATGATTACCTCGAGAAGATATTCCTTTCATTCTTCCTCTATGTTGTTTACGGAATCTGGTTCTTTTGGGGTTATAGTTGATGATTTTTTCTCACTTTCACCTCTATTCCAGAACCGGACATGAGAGTTTCTTCTCATCCGGCTCCTTGCGAATAAAAGAAAAGGATTAAAAAAAAGCTATATTGATGAATAATATATCGAATCATGGGATCCTTTGAGATTTCATTCATCTAATCTCTTAGAAATTTTTCTATCTTATTTTTTTTTGCTATATAACTAAATAAGTTTCCTATATTATTTAGAGGGTAATAGATATTTATATAGAATATAGTTATATAATAGAGATAGGGACATTTTCTTATAATGAATCCTTATTTTGGCTTTTTCGATTTTCATTATCATATCAGATTTAGATCGATCAGAATTTGAAAAGAAAGATACAATAAAATCGAAAAACTTTCGCAGGCGAATATTTACTCATTCTTTAGTTATTTTAGTTGTCGGACTAGTCATGAACTTTCCTTTCAGGATACACTGGATTGTTCTCCATCTGGTTTGTTTCGCCATCCCACCCAATGAATTCTATGCCTTCACAGGTTTCGTCGTTCCCATCGCTTCTCAATTAATGGTTAGGTTTTAATTCTACAATGGAGTCTCTAATTAAATTTGTTCTTGAGTCAATTTTCTCAGTCTTTATTGGCTCGGGACTCTTGAGTTTTTTCTTCTATGAATGGATTCGTTTAATTATGGATCAATCAGTATTGATGCTTTTTTACACTGCCTTTTTTTATTTTAGGATTTTATTAGATGACGCATAGACCTTACATGTTATATATTGGAATCATATATCATTTCATTGAGATTTTTTTCTCTCTTTATCTCATCTTTCCATTTATCTAGATACTTTTGTTTGTTTTACAATTTCTAATCAGTAATCAGATTTCTTTTTTTTTTTTTTTTAGATTTTAGAAAATAAATATTTCAGTTGCTCCAATGATATCACCAATCTATTATATCTTGACTGGTTCTTTTGATCGAGATAATGTGAAGCGATGAGTTAGTTATTCGTTCTATACTTCTTAGTTTTACTTATTGATTCAATTATTATTATTTTAATATGGGCCGGTACCCTCTTTTTTTTTATTTGAACCCTAAAAATAAAAAACCAACGAGTCACACACTAAGCATGGCAATTATATCAAGATGAAATAAGATGAAATTCTCAATCGCATTTTTATTCAACCCTATAGAATAGAATTTCAAATTGCTAGAATTGCTCATTTTTTTTATTCAAGAGAAAACGACTTAAAAAGTTGGTTATTTTCTGTTCTATTTTCTGTTCGGGGTTACAAGATAAAAATCAAAACAAGTCAAGTAAAGGTTTATTATTCCTCGTCTCCAAATATCCAAATTTTGATTCCCAATACCCCATAAAGCGTTTGAGCAGTATAGGAACAATAATCGATTTTAGCTCGAATTGTTTGTAGAGGAACCCTACCTTCTCGGATCCATTCAACACGTGCAATTTCTTTTCCGTTGATACGTCCTGCAATTTGTACTTGAATTCCTTTTGTATTCGCCTGTTCAGCTAATTCAATAGCTTTTTTCATTGCTTTACGACATGAAACTCGGCTTTTTAATTGTCCGGCTAGAAATTCTGCAAGAATAGTAGGATGTCCATAAGGATTTGCAATCCTTGTAATAGCAATGTTTAGTTTTCGGTTCATACAATTTAATTCTTTTTGTAACTTCCTCTGTAATTCTTCGATTCTTCGAGTCCTACTCTCCAGTAATAACTTCGGGAACCCTATATATATTAGGACCTGAATTAGATCAATTCTTTTTTGAATCTCTATACGTGCAATTCCCTCAACACCGGAAGATATTTTTATGTTTTGTTGTACATAGTTTTTGATAAAGTTTCGTATTTTTTGATCTTCTTGCAGACCTTCGGAATAATTTGTTGGTTGCACAAACCAAAGAGAATGATGACTTTGGTTTGTGCCAAGTCTGAACCCAAGTGGATTTATTTTTTGTCCCATAATCCCCCACTAATATACATATCATGACACATCCTATATTTTTTCTTTATCAATTTTTTATCCGGTCTGGTTTTGGTAAGTATATGCTATATTATATTATTTTTTTCATAGTCTTCATATGTCGTTATAGTTTTTATATTCTTTATATTCAACTAAAGATATATCTTTCAATACAATAGTTATATGACAAGTGCGTCGTTTTATCGGATAACTTCGTCCTCGAGCTCTAGGTTTAAATTTTTTCAGAGTTCCACCTTCGTTGACTTCGGCTTTACTAATGATTAAGTTTGATTTGTTGGACTCAATATTGTGACTCGCATTTGCTGCTGCAGAATAAACCAATTTAAAAACGGGATAACATCTTTCAAAAGGCATGAGTTCGAGTATCCTAAGTGTTTCCTCGTAAAAACGTCCACGAATCTGATCAATTACTATTTTTGCTTTGTGAGCAGACATAGACATATGCTGACCTATTGCGTATACTTTTGTATATGGTGTATATTTCTTTTTTTTTTTTATCATACTCTTTTT